GGAAGGAAGAAGGCGAGTCGGTATGCTAATTCCTCATCCTCCAATCAGTCCTTCCCACTTCCCATGGGTTATTGTCCCAACAAATAAATAATTGTAGGAGTGAAATCTTAATATAATTCGAAAAAGCGAGAGCAGTAAGTCCAAAGAAATAAACTAAGAAAAAATACGTATTGTTTTGTTATAGGATTAAACAAAGGGATTCGCAAATAAAAGCGCTAAGGCTACAACTAGTCCATAAATTGTTAAAGCTTCCATAAAAGCCAGACTAAGCAATAAAGTACCTCGTATTTTTCCCTCCGCCTCGGGCTGTCTCGCGATCCCTTCTACAGCTTGGCCCGCAGCAGTACCTTGACCAACCCCAGGTCCAATAGAAGCAAGACCGACAGCCAACCCGGCAGCAATAACGGAAGCGGCAGAAATCAGTGGATTCATGATAAATTCCTCATAACAAAATAAGTAAATAGTTAATGATACAATAAACCAAGAAATTATGACTTAATTATTCCATCGCTAAGATCTATACAGTCGAAGGAACTAAGAACTCTGAATTGAAGTAATAATATTATTGAATCATCAGAACTACTTCGATATTTCTTTTTTTTTTAGTTTAAATTCACATAATTTTTGTGAATCCATATGACTTTTGTTCTTCCATTTCTTTCTTTTTTCCAAACCATTCTCTTTGAATTTTTCGTTTTTTTCCTTGATTTAATCTCTTTATTCATTCAATATTCACTTTATCTAAATTCACAGTATTAGATATTTATTAGTTATATATGAACTAAAGATATATCTAATTAATATCTAATATCACATATACATGTGTTTCTTCCATAACGTAAATCAACTATTCATATCTTACATTCAATCGGATTCTAGAATTATTCTTCGAAACATTCACAAGAGTTGTCTTATAGCAATTAGATTACATACATCTAGTTCGGCTTCTCCTCCCCTAACCAATCTATATATTTTTTTTTAATTTCACTTTTGTTTTTTGTAAATCTTTATTTTTTCTTTTATTATTCGACCACATGGGTACAATCAATCTACATGTACAAATTCGTTAGATCGAATCATTGCGTCGAAATATCAGTATTTGATTGATATAAGTTAATGTAATTTATTATTTATTAAAATTCTCTTTTGGTCAATCGTTGAATTGGATGAAATCAACTTGAATGGGCATCATTCTATATAACAATAACATCTTTTTTTTATAGCACATTGTAGTAATACTATAAGTAATCCCGTCAAAATTATTATTCAGATTATGATTACTAATAGCTAATAATATTGAATATTCGAATTAAATCAACAAAACAATAGAAAGAGAATATTCATTGGAGGGGGTATAAATGGACCGAACTTGAATTTTAGGAAAAAGATCTTTTAGATCTCTTTCCTTTTTTTTACTTCCCTGTTTGTTGCAACTCCCTAATATCTCTAAGATATTAAGCTTTTTTTACTATTACTCTCTAGAGAGTATATATATCTTATTTATATATTTATTATATATAAATAGATTATATATATTTATAAATAGATTATATATATTTATATATAATATGTTATGTTCCCTAAGCGGATTATCGTGATACGCGCATATATTGCGTAAGTCTTAAGCTAAAAAAGCCTATTTCGAAAACAAGTCAATGATGACCCTCCATAGATTCGCCTATATAAGCCGCAGCTAAAGTTGCAAAAATAAGAGCTTGAATACCGCTTGTAAATAATCCAAGTAACATGACAGGTATAGGAACCACTAAAGGTACTAAAGAAACAAGAACAACAACTACTAATTCATCAGCTAATATATTTCCGAAAAGTCGAAAACTAAGTGATAGGGGTTTTGTGAAATCTTCTAAGATATTAATGGGTAAAAGGATTGGAGTTGGTTGAATGTATTTACCGAAATAACCTAATCCTTTTTTGGTAAGACCCGCATAGAAATATGCTAATGACGTGAGTAAAGCTAAAGCAACGGTAGTATTTATATCATTTGTAGGTGCGGCTAATTCCCCATGAGGTAACTGTATGATTTTCCAAGGTAAAAGAGCACCTGACCAATTCGAAACAAAAATAAATAGAAACAAAGTTCCAATAAAGGAAACCCATGGGCCATATTCTTCTCCAATCTGAGTTTTGCTCACGTCTCGAATGAATTCAAGGACATATTCGAAGAAATTCTGAATGTCAGTAGGAATCGTTTGTGGATTACGAACAGCTATAATGGCTGAACCTAATAAGATAGCAATTACAACCCAAGAAGTAATAAGTACTTGGGCATGGACTTGAAAACCTCCTATTTGCCAATAGAAATGTTGGCCAACTTCCACACCAGATATATCGTATAGCCCTTTTAGTAGTGTGTTGATAGAACATAATAGAACATTCATATTGCCCTCTGAAGGAAATAGAACTTTAAAAAGAATTATTTTGATTCAACCATCTATTTTTCGACTTGCCTACTTGAATTATATATTTTGTATATTAACTA